TATTCATCTATTGTATTTTCATCAAATAGGGGGCAGGAAGATTCTATGGAAAAATGGTGGTTCAATTCGATGTTGTCTAACGAGAAGTTAAAGTTAGAACATAGGTATGGTTTAAGTAAATCAATGGAAAGTCTTGATGCTATTGGCCATACCAGTGGAAGTGATGAACCCCTTCTAAATGATACGGAGAAAAATTGGAGTGATAGTGTTAGTTATAGTTTCAGTAATGTTGATTATTTATTTGGTATCAGGGATATTTGGAGTTTGATCTCTGATGACACTTTTTTAGTTAGGGATAGTAATGGTGACAGTTATTCCGTATATTTTGATATTGAAAATCATAGTTTTGAGATTGACAATGATAGTTCTTTTCTGAGTGAATTAGAAGGTTTTTTTTCTAGTTTTTTGAATAGGGGGTCTAAGAGAAACAATCACTACTATTATCATTACATGTATGATACTCAATCTAGTTGGACTAATCACATTAATAGTTGCATTAATAGTTATCTTCGTTTTGAAGTCAGTATTAATAGTTCCATTTCAGGTGGTACTGACAATTACAGTGACAGTTGCATTTATAGTTTCATTTGTACTGAAAATGTAAGTGGTAGTGAAAGTGGAAGTTTTAGTATAAGAACTCGTAATAATGGCAGTGATTTCAATATAAGAGGAAGATCTAATGATTTCGATATAAATAAAAAATACAGACATTTATGGGTTCAATGCGAAAATTGTTATGTATTAAATTATAAAAAACTTCTTAGGTCAAAAATGAATATTTGTGAACAGTGTGGATATCATTTGAAAATGAGTAGTTCAGATAGAATCGAACTTTCGATTGATTCGGGCACTTGGGATCCTATGGATGAAGATATGGTTTCTATGGACCCCATTCAATTTCATTCAGAAGAGGAACCTTATAAAGATCGTATCGATTCTTATCAAAGAAAGACAGGTTTAACTGAAGCTGTTCAAACAGGCATAGGTCAACTAAATGGTATTCCCGCAGCAATTGGGGTTATGGATTTTCAGTTCATGGGAGGTAGTATGGGATCTGTAGTAGGTGAGAAAATCACTCGTTTGATTGAGTATGCTACTAATCGATCTCTACCTGTCATTATTGTGTGTGCTTCTGGAGGAGCACGCATGCAAGAAGGAAGTTTGAGCTTGATGCAAATGGCTAAAATATCTTCTGCTTCATATGATTACCAATCCACTAAAAAGTTATTCTATGTACCAGTCCTTACATCTCCTACAACCGGTGGAGTAACAGCCAGTTTTGGTATGTTGGGAGATATCATTATTGCTGAACCTAATGCGTACATTGCATTTGCGGGTAAAAGAGTAATTGAACAAACATTGAATAAGACAGTACCCGATGGTTCACAAGCGGCTGAGTATTTATTCCATAAAGGCTTATTTGACCCAATCGTACCACGTAATCCTTTAAAAGGTGTTCTAAGTGAGTTATTTCAGCTCCATGGTTTCTTTCCCTTGAATCAAAATTCCAAAAATTAAAGTATAGCACTAGATTCAGTTATTTTGTTTGTAGCGAACAAGTATTTAGTTCATCATAATAAAAAAAACTAAGAAAAATGTTCTTTGGTGATATAAGTTACACTTTCTAGTAAGAGTCAGAAGTTTCGGATAATTTTTTTTCTTCCGGATCCAGATCCATTTTTTATCTTACCCCTATTCATGATTAGGTATTATGAACCTCTATCAACAGGATAAAATAAAAAAGTGAATTTCTCTTTCCGAGGAATTCTAATTTTTGGAAAAAAAAAGAATTTTATCTGGCTATCTTACGCATTAATTAAGATAGACAATAATGAAAAAAAATATAAAAATAAAAAGAAATATAAAATATGGAAATGAAATAAAATAATTTCTACATCTATCGCATTTTTACTATGAATCCCTGTTTGTTGGATCCTATTATTTAGAGTCGCGAATTCATAATGAACTTCATTTTCATAAGAAAACTCCTTTAAAATAAAAAACTCCTTATTAGATTAGAAAGAAAGATAGAAAGAACATAAGGATGGGAGAAGAAGAATAATAAAATTTGTAAAAGAGGATTACCCTATTTATATTCGTGTAGAAAGATGAATAGGTACACTTAATTTAGTTCTACATTTTTGCACTTATTATCTATCCTTTTTTTTCTTTAAATTTAATATTTTAATATTATTTTTATATTTAAAATTTCTATTTTAATATAAATATATTATTTAGAAATTATATATTTATATATACTTAATTGTTTATATATACTTAGTAGTATAATATTATATAAAATACAATAGTCAATATTACCTAATATTACTTATAATAGATATACTTATCATATCATAAGATATCTTTCTAATAGATACAAATATATAGATACAAATATTAAATCGAGGCACCCATTCTATGACAGATCTCAACTTACCCTCTATTTTTGTGCCTTTAGTGGGCCTAGTATTTCCGGCAATTGCAATGGCTTCTTTATCTCTTCATGTCCAAAAAAATAAGATTGTCTAGATCCAATGGGACCAAATCCTATCAATTTATTTCAACACTGTATCATAATACAGATATTTTTTTAGTGCAATATGGTACGATATGTGGCTCTTTCCACACACAAATGAAAGAACTGTTATGTATGCGGATACATGCTATCTGCATAAATGCATATATATATATATATATATATATATATATATATATAGCTGGTTAAAAATGGATCAGTAAATATTTTTAATAGAAAGTCAATGTATCTAACCAATTACTCCACATCAGAATAGTGCTAGTTGATGAAAGTTACTTCGGGATCAAGAAAGGTAAAGTCAAATTTGGGTTATTCTCTCAATTCCAATCGAATGCAACTGGATCTAGTATAGTATGAATTGGCGATCAGAACATATATGGATAGAACTTATAAGGGGGTCTCGAAAAACAAGTAATTTTTGCTGGGCCTGTATCCTTTTTTTAGGTTCACTAGGATTCTTAGCGGTTGGAACTTCCAGTTATCTTGGTAGGAATCTGATATCCATATTTCCATCTCAGCAAATTATTTTTTTTCCACAAGGAATCGTGATGTCTTTTTATGGGATCGCAGGTCTGTTCGTTAGCTCCTATTTGTGGTGCACAATTTTGTGGAATGTAGGTAGTGGTTATGACCAATTCGATAGAAAAGAAGGAATTGTGTGCATTTTTCGTTGGGGATTTCCTGGAATAAATCGTCGCATCTTCCTTCGCTTCCTTATGAGAGATATCCAATCAATCAGAATTGAGGTTAAAGAGGGTCTTTATCCTCGTCGTGTCCTTTATATGGAAATCAGAGGTCAAGGGGCCATTCCCTTGACTCGTACTGATGAGAATTTTACTCCACGAGAAATTGAACAAAAAGCTGCCGAATTGGCCTATTTCTTGGGCGTACCAATTGAAGTATTTTGATTTGAAATGAATTGAACACAATAAAGAATAAATGTTTTCTCGGCATGGGGGAAGGAACTTGCTAATTCCTTTTTTAATACAATTGAAGTCTTTTTGGAATGTTCATTTGAACAAAACATGTTAGATTATTCTATTTCCTCCTTCCTTTGTCGTGGCGACTCCCATAGAATAAACCAAAAAAAAAAGCAGGAGGGCGTATATGGAATAACTATAATAAACTATACTATAATAAAGAAAAAAATTAAGAAAAGAAGAAATTTTTGTATACCATTTGTATACCAAAAGTATTTCGTATGCGTATGGATCCCAACTCAATTCTTTTCTACTAGAAAATTTCTACTAGAAAAAAGGCTAATCTAAGGCTAATATAATAAGTAAGGATTCATCAAATATATCCGAAGATTTATTTCGTAATACGGAATTCATCTCATCTTTTTAGGCCCAAAATTTTGATGATACCTTTTTTCCTTGGTTGTGGCTAGGCGGTGAAACATTTCGAAATAATTAACTGAGGGGGGTTTTCGTTTCTAAATCCGATTCGTTATTTTAAGTGGGTTTTCGAGTATTCATAGAAAGGAACAAATGAAGATGAAATTGCTTCGAATTTGCCCATTCGAATTTGCCCAATTGAGATATCTAGGAATAATATTGATTTTGCATTTTTATCCGAAAAGGGCGAACCCTTATCCCATTTCTATATTCCTTCTAGATCCAAGAACTAAACTCAATTTTGACACAAAAATTGGAATGAATAGACCCATAGGTTCAATACCTTGTTATAGAACTCGTGCTTCAGAGAAATATCATATAGAGTCAACGAATGAAGCAGGTTCATTAACGATTCAATTCACAGATAAAAAATGAAAAAAAAGAAAGCATTGCCTTCTTTCCCATATCTTGTATCTATAGTATTTTTGCCCTGGTGGGTCTCTCTCCCATTTAATAAATGTCTGGAACTTTGGGTTACAAATTGGTGGAATACCGGGCAATCCAAAACTCTCTTGAATATCATTCAAGAGAAAAACGTTCTAGAAAGATTCATAGAATTAGAAGAACTCTTTCTGTTGGACGAAATGATAAAGGAGTACCCGGAGACACATATACAAAAACTTCGTATAGGAATACACAAGGAAACGATACAATTGGTCAAAACACACAATGAATATCATCTCCATATCATTTTGCATTTCTCGACAAATATAATCTCTTTCGCTATTCTAAGTGGTTATTTTATTTTGGGTAATGAGGAACTTGTCATTCTTAATTCTTGGGTTCAGGAATTCCTCTATAACTTAAGTGACACAATAAAAGCTTTTTCGATTCTTTTAGTTACTGATTTATGGATTGGATTTCACTCGACTCATGGTTGGGAACTAATAATTGGTTCGTTCTACAACGATTTTGGATTGGCTCATAACGATCAAATTATATCTGGTCTTGTTTCCACCTTTCCAGTTATTCTAGATACAATTGTGAAATATTGGATTTTCCATTATTTAAATCGTGTATCTCCTTCGCTTGTAGTCATTTATCATTCAATGAATGAATGAAGAACTCATTTGATCTCCTTGATATCAATCAAATAAATCAGAATCTTTCTTCCTTTATAAAGAAACCATTTTGAATCTTACTTAATTCTTTATATTTTATTTCTACCAGTTCAAGGTATTCGTCCTATATTACAGTACAACTATTCCAGTACAATGACAGACTCGTGCATAGGGAACTTTACTAGTTCCCTATCTAATTTATTGTAGAAATTCCGAGATCCATGATTGGACATGCAAAATAGAAATACTTTTTCTTGGGTAAAGGAACAGATGACTCGATCCATTTCTGTATCGATCATGATATATGTAATAACTCGAGCATCCATTTCAAATGCATATCCCATTTTTGCGCAGCAGGGTTATGAAAACCCACGAGAAGCAACTGGACGAATTGTATGTGCTAATTGCCATTTAGCTAATAAGCCCGTGGATATTGAAGTTCCGCAAGCTGTGCTTCCTGATACTGTATTTGAAGCAGTTGTTCAAATTCCTTATGATATGCAACTGAAACAAGTTCTTGCTAATGGTAAAAAAGGGGGTTTGAATGTGGGTGCTGTTCTTATTTTACCCGAGGGATTCGAATTAGCCCCCCCCGATCGTATTTCTCCTGAGTTGAAAGAAAAGATAGGAAATCTGTCTTTTCAGAGTTATCGTCCCAATAAAAAAAATATTCTTGTGATAGGTCCTGTTCCGGGTCAGAAATATAGTGAAATCGTCTTTCCCATTCTTTCCCCCGACCCTGCTACAAAGAAAGACGTTCACTTCTTAAAATATCCCATATATGTGGGTGGGAACAGAGGAAGGGGTCAGATTTATCCTGATGGTAGCAAGAGTAACAATACAGTCTATAATGCTACATCAGCAGGTATAGTAAGCAAAATAGTACGTAAAGAAAAGGGAGGATATGAAATAACCATAGTTGATGCATCGGATGGACGTCAAGTGGTTGATATTATACCTCCAGGACCAGAACTTCTTGTTTCAGAGGGTGAATCCATTAAGCTTGATCAACCATTAACAAGCAATCCCAATGTAGGAGGGTTTGGTCAGGGAGATGCAGAAATAGTGCTTCAAGATCCATTACGCGTCCAAGGCCTTTTGTTCTTCTTCGCATCTGTTATTTTGGCACAAGTTTTTTTGGTTCTTAAAAAGAAACAGTTTGAAAAAGTTCAATTGTACGAAATGAATTTTTAGGTCCAGAGATTCCTTAACATTTGGTAAAAAGTTCCGATTTTTTGTCCATCGATACAATTATGTATGATCAAAAAATTCTGTAAATCCTTTTGCTTGCTTTGTTTATACTCTTTTTGTTTTGCAGGACGCCTGGAATTCATTACTTGTATTCCTAGTAATAAACAATAGGCATACAAACAAATACAAAAGAAGAAAATACAAGGCAAGGATGATAAAAATGAAAGGAACAAATACTTTTAGGAAGGATTACTAGTCTTCCTAATCTTCTATTCGACGCAAGACGACACAAGAAAACGGGTGAAAATTCCTTTTTCTTGTGTCGTCTTGTATCAAAATAATAATTATTTTTTTCCTGTTCATCAAAGATTACTATTCCTTTCCTTCTTTTCCGGGTCTATCGGAACTCCTTTGTTTAGATTCATAAGAAGTAGTGGACAAACAAAGGAAAAAAAGGATTATGGGTGAATAAGTTATTGAGCAAATAGAATTTATTCACTTATTCAATATCTTCACTTATTCAATATAAGTTAAACTTCTAACTTAGAGAAATTATTCAAACAAAAAAGACTGTTCCGGTTGAAAGGCAGATTTGATTTTTACGAATATCCAAATCTTTATTTATTATATGATCAGATATATGATCAGAGTTTTTATTTTATTTTTAGAGTAGTTTTGATTAAGGTTCTATTAGTTTAGTCTAGAAATGATTTGCAGGATGTCTCATCCCTAGAAATCAATATAATTATTATATTGGATTATAGATAAAATTGATTGATTCGTTCTTTCTTCTTGCTTCCAGTTAATATTTTGGGGGAAGGGCAGGGACTATGAATCAACCACTAGATTCAATTGTTCACAAACATCATTAAGAAACAAAAGAATAGAGTGGTTTGAAACATCAGAGCAAAGGATCCTTTTTGTCATTTCTACAAAACAAATATAATATTTTGATTATGCTGACTGGATAACTAACCAATTTGTAGGTTATGGAATAGATCAAAGTCTCATTATAAGAGTAAGAACTCCGCGGGCCCTTTCCGCTCTAATCAGACAAAGGAGGGTAAGGACCCGCTAAGTTCTTACTTTTTCATGTCTACAACCCAGCTCATCCGATTACTAGAGAGATGAACCCAACCCAGAATATGAACCGTAAAAGAAAACACCTATTAAACCGATCACAAGAATACCAGTTACAGTACCTATCAGCCAAAGAGGAATCCTTCCAGTAGTATCGGCCATTTCCCCTACTTTCCTCCACATTTCATCAAGTGGTCATGCTAGAGACAAAAACAGTCATGGATAATTATGAGGA